TATTATTGCAAAAATTGGCGAAAATAACAAACTATCATTAAGAATTTCATCTTTCGACCAAAAACAAGCAAGGGGGGGAATACCACAAAGAGAAAGTGTTCCTACTAAAAAGGCAGTTTTTGTAATTGGCACATGTTTTGTCAAACCACCCATAAGAATCATATTCTGACTTTTATCGGGAGAATATCCAACTATAGCTTCCATTGAATGAATAATGGATCCAGATCCTAAAAACAACAAAGCTTTGGAATACGCATGAGTAATCAAATGAAATAAAGCGGATCGATAGGACCCCATACCTAAAGCTAACATCATATAACCCAGTTGAGACATTGTCGAATAGGCTAAACCTCTCTTAATGTCTTTTTGAGCAAGAGCTAAAGTGGCTCCTAAGAGTACTGTTATTATACCTATCAAAGATATTATATACATTATAGAAGGGATAACTATAAAAAGAGGAAGAAGACGAGCTACAAGAAAAATTCCTGCCGCTACCATAGTAGCAGCATGTATAAGAGCCGAAATAGGAGTAGGGCCCTCCATGGCATCAGGTAACCATACATGAAGAGGAAATTGTGCGGATTTAGCAATAGGACCCACAAATAATAGAAATGCACACAAAGTAAGGAATAAGAGATTGACTCTATTATTTAAAATTAAATTATTAACTATTTCGAACAAATCCTGAAATTCGAAACTGCCTGTTATCCAATAAAGACCTAAAATTCCTAATAATAAACCAAAATCCCCTACACGATTAGTTACAAAAGCTTTTTGACAAGCATTCGCTGCAATGGGTCGTGTGAACCAAAAACCTATTAATAAATACGAACACATTCCAACTAATTCCCAAAAAAAATAAACTTGGATCAAATTAGAACTAGTAACTAATCCTAACATTGAAGTATTAAAAAAACCCATATAAGCAAAAAACCTCAGATACCCTTGATCATGAGACATATAATTGTCACTATAAATCAGAACCAAAATTCCAACGGTTGTAATTAATATTGACATAATAGAAGTAAGTGGATCAATAAAGTAACCGAACTCAAAAGAAAATTCATTATTTATGGCCCAAGACCATACATTTTGATGAATGTAACTTAGACAAATTTGTTGAATAGATAGATAGAGTGAAAAGATCATAACTATACTTAACAAAAAAATACTCAGAAAAGTCCACATACGCCGAAGGTTTTTTGTTACTGTCGGAAAAAGTAGAAGCCCAACTCCTAGTAAAATAGGTACTGGAAGTGGAATGAAAGGGATGATCCATGAATATTGATGTGTATGTTCCATAAAATAAAAAACCCTTTTTATTTTATTCTTAAATTTATTATTTCTTATTCACTGGTTTGTATATATATATTTTTTTTTTCAAAGGGGACAATAAAAAAGCACGCGATTTCAAACCTAAATAGAAATTTTTTTGAATTAGTATAATCCTTCATAAACCTTTGAAAATAAATATATATATTCAAATCAAAAAAGTAGAAGTGATTAAATAATATCACTAACGTTACTGTCAAAAAAATTATTTGCCTTTTTTTTTCTTTTTATTACTACTAAATAAAATAAATCAATTTGTGATTTTATGCAGATACCGAAAAAGTTAATAATAATTCCGTATTACAATAATTTATATACATATATTAAGAATATAACAAAGATTTACACGATAAAAAAACAATTAATATTAATTATTAAAAAAAATAATAAAAAAACTTTACCTAAAACAAGTTATTTGAGTTTTATTATTTATAATTATTAAGGAATGGATTTGAATTGTGGAATTTAGTGATTGTCTTCCAGTACACTAAGTGAGCTTTTTTATTTTTTTTCAATAAATATTATTATATATTATAATCTAATTTTTTTTTTATAATATAATTTGATAATAAAACCTATTACTATAGATTTAGTATAGATTAATTAAATGAGCACTCTTGTACGGGATTTCAAACGTTTGAATGTCTTTTTTTGTTTTGAAAATCATATATAATAAAATTTGAAAGAAAAAAATAATGTTATATGGAGTACGAAAGAATAGAATAATAAATGTCTTTGACATCCAATTATACCACTGAAATTTTTTTTTCATTTTTGAATGGCAGTTCCAAAAAAACGTACTTCTATCTCGAAAAAGCGTATTCGTAAAAAAAATTGGAAAAGGAAGGGATATTGGACATCCTTGAAAGCTTTTTCGTTAGGAAAATCACTTTCTACAGGTAATTCAAAAAGTTTTTTTGTACAACAAAATAAATAAAAAACACTAGAATAATTCGAATTATCTTAACTTAAAAACAAATTTTTTTAGAACACATATAAAAAAAATAAATAGGAACAAAAAAGAAAAAAAAAAGATAGATAATATATAGATAAAAAAGAAAGGTTCAATTTTTTTTTTCGGGGAGGTTCTTATTTCTCCCCTCACTACCTTGATGCAATAATAAAGAAAGATCTTGTATTTCCTCGTTAAAAGAAAATACAAGATCTTTAAGCGAAATCAATAGATTCTAATTTAAGTGAAAAATTTGTCACTTTATACCTTTATATATGTTATTGCTCTTAATTCTTATATTCTTTACTTGGAACTTGGAATTAAAGTTATACAAGCATCTATCCACAACACAATAAGTGAATATTTTTTAATAATATTAGATAATAATATATGAGATAATATTATTTTTAAGTGATAAAAAAATCTTATGTTTGTACAATATAAAAATAAAAAGATACATCAAAAGAGATATTGTGATAATTTCTCTTGAGCAATTAAGTAAATCTTTTTTTATTTTAAATTTCTACGAATTTTCGAAAAGTTGTCATTTTTAGAAAAAGCTTTTTTTTTATTAATGAAACTGATAATTTTAATTTAGCGTTTTGTCTTTGAGTTGAAGTCCCAATTACTTTAATTTAGTTAATTTTTTCATTGTATTCTAGAAAAAAAATCTAAAGTACAAAAAGTGACCAAAAAAATTTAAAATAACTCAGATAAAAAAAAATCTTAATTGAATTAAAACCCCAAATACTTCTTTAAAAAAATTTTGATTCATGAAATCAATTGTAAATTCCATTGAATTGGCTTCTTTATTTAAATTTGCATCTCGACGATTCAATAAAAACTTGTTAGTATTGTTTTGAACAAGTTGCCGCTATGGTGAAATTGGTAGACACGCTGCTCTTAGGAAGCAGTGCTAGAGCATCTCGGTTCGAGTCCGAGTAGCGGCATAAGATCTTATAAAAGTAAAAGAGATATTATAAGTTTTATACTCAAATATAAGTTTTATAATCAAATTAATACCCGAATTTGGTTTTTTTGAATCGGGTAAAACCTAGTATTAATTTATTAATTTTTAACAAATTTTTTATGATTTTTTCAATTCTAGAGCATATATTAACTCATATATCTTTTTCGGTCGTGTCAATTGTACTGACAATTTATTTTTTAACTTTTTTAGTTAATTTAGATGAAATCATAGGATTTTTTGATTCATCAGATAAAGGAATCGTAATTACGTTTTTTGGTATAACAGGATTATTATTCACTCGTTGGATTTATTCAGGACATTTTCCATTAAGTAATTTATATGAATCGTTAATTTTTCTTTCATGGGCTTTTTCAATTATTCATATGATTTCCTATTTTAATAAAAAACAAAAAAATCACTTAAATGCAATAACTGCGCCAAGTGCTATTTTTATTCAGGGTTTTGCTACTTCAGGTCTTTTAAACAAAATACCTGAGTCTGCAATATTAGTACCAGCTCTCCAGTCCCAGTGGTTAATGATGCATGTAAGTATGATGATATTAGGCTATGGCGCTTTGTTATGCGGATCATTATTATCAATAGCTCTTCTAGTCATTACATTTCGCAAAACCGGACCTACTTTTTGGAACAAGAATATTAAAAAAAACAATTTATTAACTGAATTTTTTTATTTTGATGTACTTTACTACATAAACGAAAGAAATTCTATTTTACTACAACAAAACAGTAATTTTAGTTTTTCTAGAAATTATTATAGGTATCAATTGATTGAACAATTAGATTATTGGAGTTTTCGTATTATTAGTCTTGGATTTATCTTTTTAACCGTCGGTATTCTTTCAGGAGCTGTATGGGCTAATGAGACGTGGGGTTCATATTGGAATTGGGATCCAAAAGAAACCTGGGCATTTATTACTTGGACCATATTCGCAATTTATTTACATATTAAAACAAATAGGAATGTTAGGGGTATCCATTCTGCAATTGTGGCTTCGACAGGCTTTCTTTTAATTTGGATATGCTATTTTGGCGTCAATCTTTTAGGAATAGGTTTACATAGTTATGGTTCATTTACATCGAATTAAATAAAATATTACCCCAAAAATAAAGGAATCCAAATAAAAAAGAATAGCATACATATATAACTTCATATAAGTTAAGAAATAGAATTTAGTTTTAGTAGTTAATCATCAAGAACCTTTTGAATCAAGTAGTACAATGATTCAAAAGGTTCTTACAATACAAAAACCAAAGGCTTCTGATTACAATTAAATTTAATGCTTTTTTTTATTTCCTGAAAACTATCCATAAAAATAATTAGATAAAATGGATTCGACCTTGTCACTTGCTAATGAGAGCACAAAATCAGGATAAATCCCAATACCAATTATTGGTAGAAGAATAGAGATTGAAAGAAATAACTCGCGGGGTCCAGAATCAAAAAAAGACAAGTTTTTGACATTAATTAACTTGTATCCATAGAACATTTGGCGTGACATAGATAATAAATATATAGGAGTTAATATCATTCCAATTGCCATTACAAAAATAATTAAAATTTTTGAAATTAAAAAATATTTTTGGCTGGTAATTATTCCAAAAAAAACGATTAATTCTGCAACAAAACCACTCATGCCCGGTAATGCAAGGGAAGCCATCGATAAGATAGTGAACATTGTAAATATCTTTGGAATGGAGATAGCCGTTCCACCCATTTCATCAAGATAAATAAGCCGAATTCTATCATAACTCGTTCCTGCCAAGAAAAAAAGTGCAGCGCCAATAAATCCATGAGAGATTATTTGTAAAATAGCTCCATTAAGTCCAGGATCCGTTATAGAACCAATACCTATAATTATAAAACCCATATGAGATACAGAAGAATAGGCTATTCTCTTTTTTAAATTACGTTGACCGGGAGATGTTGAAGCTGCATAAATTATTTGAATTGTACCGACTACCATTAACCAAGGAGAAAACATAGAATGGGCGTGAGGCAATAATTCCATATTAATTCGAACCAACCCATATGCTCCCATTTTTAATAAGATTCCAGCGAGAAGCATACAGGTACTGTAATGTGCCTCGCCGTGGGTGTCAGGTAACCAAGTATGTAAAGGTATAATCGGTGATTTGACGGCAAAAGCAATAAGAAATCCAATATAAAATAGTATTTCGAGTGTGACAGGATAGGATTGATTAGCTAATAGTTCTAAATTTAATGTTGGTTCGTTCGAACCATATAAACTTATACCTAAAACTCCTATTAATAAAAAAATAGAACTTCCTGCAGTGTATAAAATAAATTTTGTAGCTGAATACAGACGTTTCTTTCCACCCCACATTGATAAAAGTAGATAAACGGGAATTAATTCTAATTCCCACATGATGAAAAAAAGTAAAAGATCCCGAGAAGAAAATGATCCTATTTGACCGCTGTACATTGCTAACATCAAGAAATGGAAAAATCGGGAATCCCGAGTAACTGGAAAAGCTGCTAAAGCTGCTAAAGTAGTAATAAACCCCGTCAGTAAAATCGTTCCTATAGAAAGTCCATCTATTCCCAGCCTCCAGTAAAAATCAAAAAAATTGATCCATTTATAATCTTCGGACATTTGAATTAATGGATCGTCCATTTTAAAATTATAACAAAAAGCATAGGTCGTTATAAGAAGTTCTAAGATACAAATGCATATAGTATACCATTTATTTACTTTATTTCCCTTATGCGGGAGAAATAACATTAACGAACCGGCAGATATTGGAAAACCAACAATTATTGTTAACCAAGGAAAATCATTCGTGGTAAAGACAAGATACACCAGGTCCAAAGAACGCGTACTCAAAAAAACTAAAATATATAAATAAATAAAAAATATAATTTAACTTTTTTGAGTACGAGTACTTGTCAATAAAAAATCGAATTTATTCTAAATTGATTCAAATGAGGTTTTCGGTAACGTATCAATAAGCTAGACCCATACTTCGAGTTGTTTCATGCCATAAATAAACTCGAACGCTCAAAAAATCCGTTGGACAGGCGGATTCGCATCTCTTACAACCAACACAGTCCTCGGTCCTTGGAGCGGAAGCTATTTGCTTAGCTTTACATCCATCCCAAGGTATCATTTCTAATACGTCTGTAGGGCATGCTCGGACACATTGAGTACACCCTATACAGGTATCATAAATTTTTACGGAATGTGACATAGGATCTATAGTTTTTTGAATGTCATAAATTTTCAATCTAGTAAACTTCTAACTAAATGATATATTAAAATACTAGATGAAGCAATGATTTCCTTTCAGAGAATTTTTTTTATTTTTTTAATTAATTCTGGCTCAGTTGATAAAAAAATCGGGCTAAAATACTTTGATTTCTTAGATTTTCACAAATATAATCTAGTAAGTAATAACCTATTATATATGCAAATTTAAACCTATAATTTTTTTTATGCTACTTTATGCTACTTATTTAATAAGATCGATTGGTTGATGCGAGTTGATTTTCTGTTACGATAAATTGACGAGACTATAGCTAATCCAATAGCTGCTTCAGCGGCTGCAATTGCTATAACAAAAATGCAGAAAATATCCCCTTTTAGTTGGGAATTATCAAAAAAATCAGAAAATGTTACGAAATTCATATTAACTGCATTAAGTATAAGTTCAAGACACATAAGAGCCCTAACCATATTTCGACTCGTGATCAATCCATAAAGACCAATCAAAAATAAATAGGCACTCAAAACAAGTACATGCTCGAGTATCATTCAGCAACTCCTTATCAATTTTGATTCATTTCAAATTTCAATATGAATAATAAAAAAAATTCACCGGATTCAATCAACTAGAATATACAAAAAAAGTACGAATAAAAACTATATTAGGGAAAAAAATTTTCAAATATATATAAAATTTAAAAAATTGAGATTTAAAATATGAAATAGTATTCAATCAAATTGAATTGAATGAACAGAAAAAAATATGATAACATAATAACATACACAAAAATTTTTTTCTTTACTAATTTACTAATTAGAACGTTTTTATTGACGAGCCACAGAAATTGCACCTATCAAAGCAACTAAAAGAATTATTGAAATGAGTTCAAATGGAAGAAAAAAATCTGTTGATAAATGACTTCCTATTTGTTGACTATTACTTATTAAATCTTGCTCTAAAATCTGGTTTAATCTTGTAGTCCAAATAACCCCGTACCATGACGTATCGAGAATAGTAGAAATTAACGAAAAAAGAAGAGTTGTACAAACCAATGAAGTAATCCCATCCCCAACGGTCCATAGATTGAAATCTGTGAAATATTCTGAATCATTCATAAACATCACAGCAAATATGATTAAAACATTTATGGCCCCCACATAAATAAGGAGTTGGGCGGCAGCTACAAAATGGGAATTTGCTAGAATATACAATAAAGATATACAAACAAGAACAAATCCTAAGGAAAAGGCTGAAAATATTGGGTTGGGAAGTAATACCACTCCCAGACCTCCTACTATAAGACCGGATCCCAGAAAAACTAAAAGAAAATCATGTATTGGTCCAGGCAAATCCATTATATTATTAAAATAAGAAAAAATTGAAATCCTTTTCATGACCTTATTAATTTAACCGGGGAATTTCTTTTTAATCTAGTAGAGTGAAATTAGAATCTAATGGATATGAATTGATGTAGATACAATTATTAGAAAGTTTCGCTTTTTATTCGAAAGTTTAGTTTCAACTTATCTATTTCAATAAAGTAAAGTAATTACGAATATATTATATTAATAGATATTAAACGAATGAGCTTTAAGACTTAATATTTTTCTATAAATACAATACAAGTTTTGAATTCTTTTTTTAATAAAATTAATGGGTTTACCCATTTTTTGTTTGAGGTGAATTCCAAATTGTTCGAATAGTGTAATCGTCAATTACTGACATTGGTAAACGGCCCAAAGCTATTTGATTATAATTCAATTCGTGACGATCATAAGTTGCAAATTCATATTCTTCAGTCATTGACAAACAATTTGTTGGACAATACTCAACACAATTACCACAAAATATACAAATTCCAAAATCAATACTGTAATTAAGCAATCGTTTTTTTCTAATATTAGTTTCCAATTTCCAATCAACAACAGGCAGATCTATAGGACATACTCGAACACATACTTCACAAGCAATGCATTTATCAAATTCGAAATGGATTCGACCGCGGAAACGTTCCGATGTTATTAATTTTTCATAGGGGTATTGAATAGTTACAGGTAAACGATTTGTGTGGGATAAGGTAATCATGAAACCTTGACCAATATATCTTGCAGCTCGTAGGGTTTGTTGACCATAATTCATGAACCCGGTTATCATAGGAAGCATATTGTAATTATCTATGAATAATTTTCTCTTTGTTTCTTTCTCTTGTTTAAAACAAGTATTGGATTCATTTTCAATTTAGAGTGAAAAGAGTTGGAAAGAAGTTGTTAATAATAGATTACCAAGGGAAATCGGTAAAAGAAATTTCCATCCAAGATTTAATAGTTGATCCATTCTTAGCCTAGGTAAAGTCCACCTTGTTGCGATAGAAATGAACAAGAACAAATAAGTTTTAGCTAATGTAATAAAGATACCAATTGTTGTTCCAAAAATGGGATCCCTTTCAAATAACTCCAGAATAGATATATACGGAATAGAAATATTCCAACCACCTAAGTATAGAATTGTTACAAATAATGAGGAAATTAAGAGATTTAGATAAGAAGCAACGTAAAATAAACCAAACTTAATACCCGAATATTCAGTTTGATAACCTGCTATTAATTCTTCTTCCGCTTCTGGTAAATCAAACGGTAACCTCTCGCATTCTGCTAGGGAAGAAATTAGAAAAATGATAAAACCTATAGGTTGCCGCCACAAATTCCATCCCCAAAAACCATATTTTGATTGTGCCTCAACTATATCAACTGTACTTAAACTGTTAGATAATCCTAGTCGGTGATAACATTACTATTCTCGCCGCTATTACAAAACCGTACATGAGGTCTTCGCCTCATACGGCTCCTCGGGGGCCGTAAATAAATCTAAGGACCAGATTAGTATTATTTAGATGAATATGATGTGTTATAAAATGGATTAAATAGAAATATATCCGAGGGTCCCGAATTATACCAATGGAATTCTGTCTGCTCAAATTCTAAGAATAAAAAAAAGCGCTTCGGAATTCATCTCATCCTTTACAAATTTTAATTTATATTTGTTGAGTAATAACTTAATCCTTTAATAAAAAACTCCTTGTAAAAATAAAAAGGGTTTTTCTGCCTGTCGTGTTTTTCAATTACGAAAAATAATTAGACATCCTATTAGTTTATTATTCATGACAGAAATTTGAGTCTATTCTATTTTATTTTCGAAATATATGAAAATAAATATCCTTGTTTCGTTCCTATTCTTCTTTCTTTTTTAGAAAAAAAAAGCGGGGTGGACTTAAAAAATAAAGGATTATTTCGTTTCTGATAGTCATTACATTTATCGGCGGATAGGCGCATACTCTGAATCGGAATCTTGGGGAGTACTGTCTGATCATTTCTACTAGCTTCAAGCCCCAATTAACCTTCTTTTTTTTTGTTATCTTATGTTATGCATAAATATCCTTTTCAATTTGCTTAATCTCTATTACAAATTCTTTGTGTATTTTGGTGTTTCTAACTATCCACTTATTTTTACCTAATTGCCGCTCACTTTGTAATACATGTATGTTAATCTATATAATTCAGAGTGAAAACGTCATACGGTTAATATTTTTAACCCGCTTCAAGGCAGGATGACCAATCAACCAACCGTGGGGTAAAGTGATTCTTACGTTATGTTTATTTCTGTTTAACCTTTGTACATAGGAAATGAGACTCAATTTCTCTTTTTACTGCTAATTTTTGAGCAGTTTTTTTCACTCATATATAACTATCAAATTCCTTTTATTAAGATTAATCCGAAAGAGAAATATATTCCGTTTTTAACTTATTCATTTAGAAGAAACAGAATAGTCAAAATAAACGTTTATGTTTCAACGAATCGCACGTAGAGATATTGATAAAACACATAGAGTTAATGGGATTTCATAACTAATCGATTGGGCAGCAGCTCGCAGACCACCTAAAAAAGAATATTTATTATTTGATCCATATCCTGACATAAGAAGTCCGATCGGAGCAATACTTGAAATTGCAATCCATAAAAAAATACCAATATTGAGATCCGCTAAAACAAGGTGATTGCTAAAGGGAATTACTGAATAACTTAGTAAAATTGAGATAACTGCTATAGATGGTCCAATACTAAATAAAGGAGTATTTCCTCTAGATGGACGAAGATCTTCTTTGAAAAGTAGTTTTGTTCCGTCGGCTAGAGCTTGAAGAATTCCCAACGGGCCGGCGTATTCAGGTCCAATACGTTGTTGTATCCCTGCAGATATTTCTCTTTCTAACCACACAATTACTAATACACCTGTTATGATTCCCAATACAAGAGAAAATATAGGGACAAATATCCATACGAGGCTATAAAGCTCTTTTAAAGATTCCAATCTAACAAAAGAATTTATAGTTTCTACTTCTGTTGCATAAATTATCATTTTAACGATCAACTTCTCCCATAATTATATCTATGCTACCGAGTATCGTCATAATATCAGCCAATTTCATTCTTTTAACTAGTTCAGGAAGAATTTGCAAATTAATAAAACCCGGTGGTCGGATTTTCCATCTCCAAGGAAAACCACTTTGATCTCCTATGAGAAAAATTCCCAATTCCCCTTTTGGAGCTTCAACTCTTACATAAAGTTCTTGTTTCGATAATTCAAAAGTAGGCGAAGGTTTTTTACTAATGAATCGATATTCAAAATCATTCCATTCTGGATTCCTTTTTCTATCAAAACCTCGGCTTTCTAAATTCTCATAGGGACCCCCGGGAAGTCCTTCCAGAGCCTGTTGAATAATTTTGATGGATTCTGTCATTTCGCTAAGTCGTACTAAATAACGAGCTAACGAATCGCCTTGTTTTTGCCACTGAATTTCCCATTCAAATTCATCGTAAGACTCATAACGATCAACTTTACGAAGATCCCATGGTATTCCGGACGCGCGCAGCATTGGTCCGGATAAACCCCAATTTATTGCTTCTTCCCCACCAATAATGCCAACTCCTTCAACTCGTTCTAAAAAAATAGGATTTCGTGTAATTAGTTTTTGATATTCAATAACCTCTGTTAAAAAATAATCACAAAAATCTAAGCATTTATCTATCCAACCATAAGGTAAATCAGCCGCTATTCCTCCAATACGAAAAAAATTATGCATCATTCTCATACCAGTGGCAGCTTCGAATAGATCATATACAAATTCTCGTTCTCGGAAAATATAGAAAAAGGGAGTCTGGGCCCCAATATCTGCCATAAAAGGGCCGAGCCATAACAGATGAGAAGCTATACGACTCAATTCCAGCATAATTACTCTGATATAGCTGGCCCTTTTCGGAACTTGAATATTTCCCAATTGTTCTGGTCCATTTACTGTTATTGCTTCTGTAAACATAGTAGCTAAATAATCCCACCGCGTTACATAAGGTAAATATTGTATAATTGCTCGGTTTTCTGCAATTTTTTCCATTCCTCTGTGTAAATAACCCAATATGGGTTCACAGTCAACAACATCCTCACCATCTAGAGTAACAATTAAGCGAAGAACACCATGCATGGATGGGTGGTGGGGTCCCATATTGACTATCATAAGATCTTTTCCTGTAACTGGTCTCTTCATAAATTTTTCCTTGATTCATTCTGGCATGAATTAGATTGCTGAAAAAGAAGTTTATCAAAAAATTCAAGATCAAAAAATTAACTAATTCACAATGTTGGAATTTAACGAGTTTTTAATTCCCGAATATTCAACTGATTTATTAATTCTTTATAACGTACTCTATTTTTTTTTGACAAATAAGCCAGGAGTCGTTGACGTTTTCCCAGAATTTTTCGTAGACCCCTCTGAGATAAAAAATCTTTTCTGTGCAATTCCAAATGGGAAGTAAGCCTTCGTATCTTATTAGTGAAACTTAATACTTGAAATTCAACAGATCCCCTGTTTTCTTCTTTTTTTTCTTGAAATGAAATGAATGCATTTTTTATCATAAAAAGAAATCCTTCCCCTTTTAATATGAATTGAAAAATATGAATTTGACCGATCAGTAATAATAATGGTAGTTTTTTTGTATAAGGATCCGAATTTAATTCTCAACTTTTTAATTCTTAATTTTATCAAAAAAAAGTCTAAATTTAGATCTAAACAAGGAGGATTCTGTTAATTTATTTATGGATCCGCTCTGATTGGTATCTATGTCATTGATTAAATGAATTCATGTATAAAGATTGAATTTCAAAAAATTCCTCATATTTGTGCATACAATTGTTTTCATATACCGTAACTTATATATTATATTAACTTATCTATTATATATAGTAAAAATAAAAAGGATCTATCATTAACGAATTTGAAATCGCGTATACATATGTATTCTTATCATACTGAAATGATTTCCGTTAGTAGTATTAAACCAATAGCGATTCATACAAGCTAAATCTTCTAATCTAAAATTGGGCCAAAGAAAGGATTTTAATTTAATTAGGGTCTTTTTATCCTTATAAAGATCTTTCTTTTTATGCAAAACTGTGGTCAAGTTTTGAATATTCTTATCAAATCTTGAGTTTCTATCCCTCGCATTTTTTTTTTTTAAGTTGAAACAAATTAGAATTCGAAATTCTCTACGTCGTTTAGGGGATAGAATATTTTCAGGGATAAACAAATCATAATTATTTTTTTTATCAATATAGCTTTTTTTTTTGTATCTTTTACTTATTTTTTGTTTATTTTTATGAACTAATGAAATACCTACGGTTCTATATATAATAAGTTGTCCATCGTTTTTTACAGATAAACGGACAGGTTCAATAATCAAAATTCCTTTTTTCATTAATTTTGAAAAAGTGAAATTCTTCTCAATCATTAGAATATCTAGGCTCAGCTCTCCTCTTTCAATAGAAGATATCGCTATCTCGTTTGGATTTTTTAGTCTAACCAAGAGACAGTATACTTTTATATTATTGAGAATTTTTTGATTAAAAAAACAATTCCAGCGCAACTGAAAACGCGAATACCTTGTGAGAAATAAATAAAGTTCCGCTTCGGTATGACTTTTGTATTGTTTTTTATTTTGACGCTTTTTTATCTTCGATTCTGCATAATTTTTTTCAATATTTTTTTCTTGGTTTGACAGAGCTGATTCAGGATTTCTTTTTTTTTCGTTATCTGATTCAAGCTCTCCTTGACCTACCAATTCGTTTTCTTCTTTATTTAGATTAAAAAACCGAAGGGGTCCTTTTTCGTTTGATGGTATAAAACCTTTTTTCTTTAGAGTGATCTTTTTATTAACATTTTTTTTTTCATTAAAATTGAAAAGAAGTAATTTAATTGGTATGACCCACGGTTTCGTTTTATAGGTACTAGAAAATAAGAAAAATTCTGAAAAAAAAAAAAATGCAAAATTTGTTATACGATGATTTAGTCTTTCTTCATTCATTCCCATCCAATCAAAAAAGAAACTTTTTTGATTGGCAAGATCCGTCTTAGTTATTTTATCAATTTTTTTATAATTCTGCACTTTAGTCTTAATATATTTTTTTTTACTCTTGGTATCAATTAAGAGCCCAATATTGACTTTTTTTCTAAACCAAAAGTTGAGAATTCTCCAATCCAAATATTTTCTATGCCCAATTTCTCCTATAACTTGAATATTATATTTTTCTAGAAAAGACGAGACTAAACAATTATCTGGAGTAATGCCTATAGACATGTCAAACTTTTTTTCTCTAGAATGAATAGATTTGTAGCAAAAACTATTATATATATAATCTTTTTTTAAATTATGTTTTGAATTTAATAATGAGTTGGCTTCAAAAAATTGTTGTTTTTTGTAATTATCAATTTTATTTTTTTCATATAAATCCGTTTTGATTAAACTTGTATTTAGAACTAGAAAATCCTGGTTTATTTTCTTTTTCCATTTTTGGGTTACTAATCTAGCCCATGCAATCCAAGGTAAATTGTATTGAGAATGACTTCGTAACCAGTATTTCCATTGATTTACTTCGGAATTAAAAAAGGTTTTATCTTTCAATTCATAATGAAAGATTCCTTGTTCTTGACAAAAATCCTTTATTTGATTTTTAACAAAAAAGGATGTTATGCATATGTTATATTCAAGAACAGCCTTTAATTTAGAAAAGTTACTAACTTGAATTTGTGATAATTTGTAAAATACATATGCTTGTGATAAAGAGCATAGGTCATAACTAAATTTTTTATTTTTTGATATTAAATTTTTTAGAGTTGAAATAAAATAAATGGTATTTTTTTGATTTTTTTTTTTTTCTCCATTTTCTTCATTCTTGTAAATATATTTATCAAGAATTGTTTTTGTTGATTCAAAAAAAAGTTGTAGTTGTGTAGTAATTCTTGGAATATTAATGATACCTAGAAAAAAAGTTATAGACAGTTGTTCAATGCAAAATTTAAAAAAAAAAAAAGATTTACGAATTAATCGGATATTTTTTCTTTTGAATGCCTGCCACCTTTTTTTTGATGACGCAATTATTTGAGAATCATAACGCGGT